GGGTCAAAGCAAGCCCTTTAATTCAATTCTTTATTCTTACATTAAAGAATGAATCAAATCTCCCCAAGTAGGATTCGAACCTACGACCAGTCGGTTAACAGCCGACCGCTCTACCACTGAGCTACTGAGGAACAAGGGGGGATTCGACCTCCTAGAGTTCAACTCCCGTTCTCAACCCATGAACAATATGAGTCCGAAGCTTCTTTCGTAACTCCCAGAATTTCTTCGTAGTGACTCCGTTCCATGCCTCATTTCATAGGGAAGCCCAAAGAAAGTGGATCTATTTCATTCTATTTCACTTCCTAGCACTTCCTATCATTTAATATCCATCCCTTTGGTCTTATTGACATAAGAGATGTCATTTATAGTCTATCTCTTTCTATATATGGAAAGTCAAGAAATTCTCATCGAAACATCGAGAAATTGTGCATATAGAAAACTCTAAAGAAAGAAAAAAAGGAGACCCATGCCATGATTTTAAAATCTTTTCTATTTAGTAGTCTAAGTTTCTCGAGGAGGATAATTAATTCGGTCGTTGTGGTCGGACTCTATTATGGATTTCTGAACACATTCTCCATAGGTCCCTCTTAGATCTTCTTTCTCCAATCTTGGATTAGGGAAGAAGGAGATATTCGCGACTACTGGCGGTTTCATTATGGGGCAGCTCATGATCTTCATATCGATCTATTATCTACCTCTGTATCTATTCTTTCTTAGCTAAACGGGTGGAGGATCCACCCAATTTGGTTATATCATGGACTCGAAAAACGGATCCTAATTTGACTGAAATGCACGATCTTCACAGGTATCACTTTTCACGATACCTAAAAGGTGCAATAGCGATTTTGAACCATTTCCTATACTATTACTATAAGAGAATGGTTTCCATTACTTTGAGAAATGGATTCTTATATCAAACTATAGCTATTGGATTAAAGAAGAAAAAAAACTAATAGAAGTCGAAGACGCAGAATGGTAGTGAATAGAGAGAAAGATTCTTCTGATTTTCTTGTTCCTGAAAATATTCTATCTATCTCCTAGACGCCGTAGAGAATTGAGAATTTTCATGTCTTTCAATTCTCGTACTCGTAATTGGAAAGTTACGGAAGGAGACCCATCATTTTGCAATGAAAACAACATATAAAACTCTGGACAATTTCGAAATCAGGCCAAGCGTCTTAATACATATGCAAAAAAATGCATTATTGGCCCACCATTGATTAGAAGATTTCGCTTGTATGAATAGCTATTGGTTTGATACGAATAATGGCAATCGTTTCAGTATGTTAAGGATACAGATGTATCCACAATTCATTTAGAGTTACTTAATAGCCTATTTCTTATACCATATCTCTATCCCGTGAAATTCTCGAGCCGAAAGATGGATGCATATGCTGTGTTTCATTTTGCTAAATGATATCAATTAAATGGTGTATCAATTCCATAAATTGGATATAGCAATAAATAAATCAGCAAAATTCTTTCTAATATTTTAGATAGAAGAAATGTTTCTTCTATCTAAAATATTAGAAAGAATGTACTCTTCTATCCAAATCCAATTTGCATTGATAAAATCAATCCAAATTCCAGTAGTAGATGAATAATTGCAAATTTTTGTGTGTACGAGATTAGAATAACTTCAAAATAACTGACATAATTTTTTATTTTTCCTGATCAGAAAAATATATGAAAAAGAAAGGAGGTAGAAAAATTGTGGGATTTATGGTTAAAGAAGAAAAAGAAGAAAACAGGGGTTCTGTTGAATTTCAAGTATTCAGTTTCACCAATAAGATACGGAGACTTGCTTCACATTTGGAATTACACAAAAAAGATTTTTCATCCGAAAGAGGTCTACGAATACTTTTGGGAAAACGTCGACGTTTGTTAGCTTATTTGGCAAAGAAAAATAGAGTACGTTATAAGAAATTAATCAGTCAGTTGAATATTCGGGAGCAGTAATTTAATCGTTCGAATTTTTTTCTTATTTTATTAGTAGTCTTATAGTAGTCTTAGATTTTGCATTTTGATGAGCCTCCTTTTGAGGAATTCATGGAATAATCCATTTTCATGGAATAATGAATTAAGGAAGAAAGGATATGAGTCTACCGCTTACAAGAAAAGATCTCATGATAGTCAATATGGGCCCTCAACACCCATCAATGCATGGTGTTCTTCGACTGATCGTTACTCTCGATGGTGAAGATGTTATTGATTGTGAACCCATATTAGGCTATTTACACAGAGGAATGGAAAAAATCGCGGAAAACCGATAGGAGACGAGGGAGATAGAGAGATGGTAGCGAGAGAGATAGAGAGATGGTAGAAGGGGATAGGAAAGAGGAAGGGATACGATAATTGTTTAGGCAACAAGTTAAGAAAGAAAAAAGAATAAAAATACGGATACATAACATAAAAAAAAGAATAAATAAGATGAGATTCGCCCTCCTCCTACATATTTAATTTCTTCTCCTATACAAAAACTAACAAGACCTACTCCATTGGTAATTCCATCAATGACACCTTTATCAAAAAACTCCGTTAGTTCGGTTAATCCTCTTATACCGAGAGTAAAGACCCTAGTATAGAAAATATCTATATAACCGCGATTATATGACCAACTGTATATCTTTTTTTTTACTTTATCAAAAAATTCCTTTTTCGGACTTTCCTTGTAAAAGGAATTTTGTAAATCCAAATTCTGAAAAAAAGAATAAGCGGATCCATAGAAGATATATGCGATGAATAAACCGAAGATAGCTAGACTTACAGAAGAAATTGCATTAGTAATAAATTCATATGAATTTATAGAAGAATTCGAACTTTCCTGGGTAAAGTTTATTGAGGGAGTTAACCACTTTGATAATATGGTTAACCCCGCTATTCCATTATCGGTCGCTCCATTATCAAAAGAGATTCCTATGAATCCAATGAAGAAAGTAAAAAGCAGTAATATAAGAAGAGGAAATAACATAGTATTTCCCGTTTCATGTGGATAGGCAAAAGTTTTTTTAGCCCCAAAGGACGTACTAAAGCATCCTATCCTATTTGTTGTATTACCTTGAATTTTTGGTATATTTTGTGAAAAAAAAGAAACTCCACTCTTTGTTGTTGATAAAACGAAATCCCCATTCACTCCTTTGGGTATCCTTTTTCCCCATAAGGATATTGAATACAAGGGACCCTCCTTAGTGCTACTATAATTTTGAAAATGAACGCGCAAATACCCATCAAATGTAAGTAAATATATCCGAAACATATAAAAGGCAGTTAATCCTGCAGTAAAGGAGGCTATTATTCCAAAAAAGGGCGAATACAACCAACTATTACTAAGGATCTCATCTTTGGACCAAAAGCAAGCAAGAGGTGGAATACCACAAAGAGAAAGTGTCCCCCATAAAAAAGTGGATCTTGTAATTGGAATATATTTTCTTAAACCCCCCATAAGAACCATATTCTGACTTTTATCTGGTGAATATCCAACAAGAGGTTCCATTGAATGAATAATGGATCCGGATCCCAAGAACAATAAAGCTTTTGAATAAGCATGAGTGATCAAATGAAATAAAGCAGCTTGATAAGAACCTATACCTAGAGCTAACATCATATAACCCAATTGAGACATTGTAGAATAGGCTAAACTTCTTTTAATATCTCTCTGAGCAAGAGCTAAAGTAGCTCCTAAGAAGAGTGTTATTGTACCTACTAAAGAAATTAAACTCATTATCAAAGGTAGAGATATGAAAAGAGGAAGAAGTCGAGCTAGAAGAAAAATACCCGCAGCAACCATAGTTGCTGCGTGTATAAGAGCTGAAATGGGAGTGGGTCCTTCCATAGCATCGGGTAACCATACGTGAAGAGGGAATTGTGCGGATTTCGCAACTGCACCAAGGAATAATAAAAAAGCACACAAAGTAGTAAGTAAAGAGTTAATTCCATTATTAGGAATCCAGTTATTAGCTATTTTGAACAAATCCCTAAACTCTAAACTACCCGTTATCCAAAAAAAACCTAAAATTCCTAATAATAGACCAAAATCCCCTACACGATTAGTTACAAAAGCTTTTTGACAAGCACTCGCTGCGATTGGTCGTGTAAACCAAAAGCCTATCAATAAATAGGAACACATTCCTACGAGTTCCCAAAAAAAATAAATTTGTATCAAATTGGAGCTAGTAACCAATCCCAGCATGGAAGTATTGAAAAAACTTATATAAACAAAAAATCTCAAATACCCTTCATCGTGAGACATATAACCGTCACTATAAATAAGTACCAGGATTCCTACAGTAGTAATTAGTATTAACATAATAGAAGTAAGCGGGTCAATCAAGTATCCAAATTCTAAAGAAAAATCATTATTCACGGTCCAAGACCATAGATATTGATAGATAGAACTTCCATTTATTTGTTGAATAGATAGTTGAACTGAGAATACCATAGCTATACTTAAGAGTAAAACACTAGGAAAAGCCCATATGCGACGAAGATTTTTTGTTGCTGTCGGAATAAAAAAAAGGCCAAATCCCATTGACATAATAACTGGAAGTGGGAGAAGAGGGATTACCCATGCATATTGATATGTATGTTCCATAAGAAAAGAAGTTGAAATTTTTACTTGAAATTTTTACTTTAATTTTTCTAGAAAATAAAATTGTTTCCGATTCACCAAACCAATTCTTATCTCTTTCTGTCTTATCTCTTTCTGAAGGAATAAATAAAAAGAATAAGAAAAAAAACTGGAATTCTTAATTTTTCCAAAATTTATTTCATTGAGATAATCAAAAATTAAGAATGGGTTGAATTGGTTAAATTCAAAAAGTTAATAAAATAAGTTCGTTACCTAGTTATTACCTAAATTAAGGATATTTATTAAAATAAAAAAAAAGTGGAATCTTTTTACTTTCTATTCATTTTGAGATTTCTTTAAAACAAAGATGAAGCAGCTGTCTTGTTTCGTAACTGATTGATTGAATTCCAATGAAAAGAAAACCCATGTTTATAAAAAATTCTCAAATAGTTCTTACTGAAATATAGAACTCAAATCCTAATGACTATAATTACCTAAGTTTTATAATGTCTTGTTTAAGAGACTCAGTATTTTTTGTTTTGATGGGTATTCCATTATGGAATACCATATCTGAACTTAATTAACTATTTGGATTTTCCCTTCTTTTTATCCACCGATCTTATACAGGGGATACGCTTCCGTACCATATATCTATATATGGAGTATACTTGATATATAAATATCTATAAATAGATTTAAAGGGGAAACCTTTCTATATATTCTATATTATTAGAACAAAGTATAAAATATATACGGAAAAAAATTTAAAAAATTCTTGTCTTATCCGCATTAGACAAAATTAAGTAAAAAATAATTCAGAATTTCAGTATCTTTCAGTATCTAAGTAGAAATACTAAGAAAAAGAAGAAAGAAGGATTGATTTGCCGGAATAGATGTCTTTCACATACAACTAGAAAAAACTAATTTCCTTTTTGAATGGCAGTTCCAAAAAAACGTACTTCAATGTCAAAAAAGCGTATTCGTAAAAATATTTGGAAGAAAAAAACTTATTTTTCCATAGTACAATCTTATTCTTTAGCAAAATCAAGATCATTTTCCAGCGGGAATGAAAATCCAAAACCAAAGGGTTTTTCGGGGCAACAACAACAAACAAACAAATAATAAGGTTTTGGAATAATCTGAATTGACCTATCAAAAAATTATTCCAATTACTTAAATATGAATAATTTGGATTAATTAATTAATGTACTTTTATGTGTCGAATTACTCGGTACAATATTCTTAGAACAAATCCCTTTGATATATAGAATAAAAGTTTTGGTATACTGTGTGCTAAATATTCTTTTCCTATCAATGATCAATGAATTTTTCATAATAGAATTCTCAAATTTCATAATAAAATTTGAGAATTCTATTATGAAAAGTGGAGTATTCTTGCAATAGGACTTACCACTTCCATTTTCTCCAAAATCATTGGTTTAAGGTTAGTAAAATAAATCCTATTAATACCAGCATAAAGACTTTCATTCTATAAATTTTTCCTTTTATTGAAAGAATTTTCAAAATTTAAGGGAGAAACTAATTCTAAAAAAATTAGTTCTATATTGCACAACTTAGAAAAAAAGTAGTTCCAACTCTTTCAAGGAGCCTTTCTATTAGGCACAGCAAGAGTTTATTGTAAAAAAAAAATCGCAACGATACTACCAAACGAAGTCTATTTTAATGAATACTCTAATGTTCCTAAATTTTATAGACTTTCCCAATCTCGACGATTCGCGAAATAACAGCTATTATTCTTTTAAGTTATCCATTATTTGAAGTTAGCCGCCATGGTGAAATTGGTAGACACGCTGCTCTTAGGAAGCAGTGCTCAAGCATCTCGGTTCGAGTCCGAGTGGCGGCATTCTCGAAAAAGAATACAATAGATTAGAAAATGGATTCAATTCGAAATTTACAATTTTGTAATGGGACCTTCCCCTTATGCTATTTGCAACTTTAGAACATATACTAACTCATATCTCTTTCTCAACCATTTCTATTGTGATTACGATTCATTTGATAACCTTATTAGTTCGTGAAATTGGGGGATTACGTGATTCGTCAGAAAAAGGAATGATAGTTACTTTTATCTCTATAACAGGATTCCTAGTTTCTCGTTGGGCTTCTTCGGGACATTTTCCATTAAGTAATTTATATGAGTCATTGATCTTCCTTTCATGGGCTCTGTATATTCTTCATACCATTCCTAAGATACAGAACTCTAAAAATGATTTAAGCACAATAACTACGCCAAGTACTATTTTAACGCAAGGCTTTGCCACATCGGGTCTTTTAACTGAAATGCATCAATCCACAATACTAGTACCTGCTCTACAATCTCAGTGGTTAATGATGCATGTCAGTATGATGTTACTAAGCTATGCAACTCTTTTGTGCGGATCCTTATTATCTGCCGCTATTCTAATCATTAGATTTCGAAATAATTTCCATTTCTTTTCTAAAAAGAAGAAAAATGTTTTATTTAAAACATTTTTCTTTAGTGATTTTTATGCAAAAAGAAGTGCTTTAAAAAGCACCTCTGTTCCTTCATTTCCGAATTATTACAAATATCAATTAACGGAGCGTTTGGATTCTTGGAGTTATCGTGTCATTAGTCTAGGATTTACCCTTTTAACCATAGGTATTCTTTGTGGAGCAGTATGGGCTAATGAGGCGTGGGGATCCTATTGGAATTGGGATCCTAAGGAAACTTGGGCATTTATTACTTGGACCATATTTGCAATTTATTTACATAGTAGAACAAATCAAAATTGGAAGGGTACAAATTCGGCACTTGTAGCTTCGATAGGATTTCTTATAATTTGGATCTGCTATTTTGGTATCAATCTATTAGGAATAGGTTTACATAGTTATGGTTCGTTTACATTAACACCTAAATGATTACATAAAATAAAACCTTCATGAAATGAACCTTTTTACTTTTTTGTTTTATTTGAGAACCCCTTGAACGCCTTCTCAAAGGGTTCTCAAAAATTCAAGATAGATCTAATTAGACTTTTTACTTTTTTCTGCATTAATAGAGCGGACTAGTAAAAAAACCTATTTAGGATAATAATTGGATAAGAGAGCCTCTACTCTGTCAACGGATAGAGAGAGAACTAAATCTGGATAAATACCAATACCTATTACTGGTAAAAAGATACAGATTAAAATAAAGAGTTCTCGTGGTCCAGAATCCACAAAATTTGCGTTTGGAACATTAAATAGCTTGTATCCATAGAACATCTGGCGTAACATAGATAATAAATAAATAGGGGTTAATATCATTCCAATTGCCATTACAAAAGTAATTAGCATTTTTGGCATTAACAAAAATTTTGGACTAGTAATTAGTCCAAAAAAGACTACTAATTCTGCGACAAAACCACTCATTCCTGGTAAGGCAAGAGAAGCCATTGAAAAGCTACTAAACATAGTAAAAATTTTCGGCATTGGGATAGATATTCCCCCCAGTTCTTCGAGATAAACAAGACGCATTCTATCAGAAGCCGTTCCTGCCAAGAAAAAAAGTGTAGCACCAATAAATCCATGGGATAATATTTGTAAAATAGCTCCATTGAGTCCAATGTTGGTTATGGAACCAATTCCTATAATTATGAAACCCATGTGAGATACAGAGGAATAGGCTATTCTTTTTTTGAAATTTCGTTGACCAAGAGAAGTTGAAGCTGCATAGATTATCTGGATCGCTCCTATTATTACCAACCAGGGCGAAAATAGATAATGAGCATGAGGTAACAATTCCATGTTGATACGAATCAATCCATATGCTCCCATCTTTAATAAGATTCCCGCTAAAAGCATACATGTACTATAATGCGCTTCCCCATGGGTATCTGGTAACCACGTATGTAGGGGTATAATCGGCAATTTGACAGCATAAGCAATAAGGAAGCCAAAATATAAAAGTATTTCCAAGGTTGTCGGGTATGATTGATTAATTAATCTTTCCAAATCTAATCCTGGTTCGTTGGAACCATATAAGCCCATACCCAGAACTCCGATTAAGAAAAAAATGGAACCGCCTGCAGTATACAAAATAAACTTTGTAGCTGAATATAGACGCCTCTTCCCCCCCCACATGGATAAAAGTAAGTAAACAGGAATTAATTCTAACTCCCACATGATAAAAAAAAGTAAAAGGTCTCGCGAAGAAAATAATCCTATTTGACCACTATACATTGCGAGCATCAGGAAATAGAATAATCGCGAATTCCGGGTAACTGGCCAAGCTGCTAAAGTAGCTAAAGTAGTGATAAATCCTGTCAATAAAATGGATCCTACTGAAAGTCCATCGATTCCCAATCTCCAGTGGAAATCGAGTATATCTATCCATTTATAATCCTCCTTTAGTTGGATTAAGGGATCCTCCAGTTGGAAATGATAACAGAATGCATAAGTCATTAGAAGGAATTCTAATAAACAAATAGATATAGTATACCACCTAACGATTTTGTTTCCCCTATGAGGTAAAAAGAAAATTAATAAACCTGCAAATATCGGCAAAACAACAAGTATTGTTAACCAAGGAAAATAACTCATGATAAAGTGATAAAGACAAGATACGTTTTGACCAGAAAAGCCCGTGCTCGATTATTTCGAGCACAGGCTTCTTCGGTAAAGAGGAATCAGACGATTCGAATGAAGTTTTTTGTAACGTATCAATCAATAAGATAGAGCCATGCTACGGGTTGTTTCAGGCCCTAAATAAACGCGGACACTTAAAAAATCTGTCGGGCAGGCGGATTCGCATCTCTTACAACCCACACAATCTTCGGTTCTCGGCGCGGAAGCAATTTGCTTGGCTTTACATCCATCCCAGGGTATCATTTCTAATACATCTGTTGGACAAGCTCGTACACATTGAGTGCATCCTATACATGTATCGTAAATTTTTACGGAATGTGACATTGGATCTATAAATTTTTCTTTTCAACATAAAATTTTTCAATCTGGTAAAAATGAAATTAGTACTATCATGAGTCATATGTATTGTAGACACCAGACGAAGCAATGGTTTATCCAAACTTCAAAAATAATAATCTATTTTTTAATCCGTTTGTGAGAAAGCGTGAAAAAAGCCAAGAGACTTGAATTTTGGACTTCAATAATAAGAATTATACGAATTGGACATACGAATTCGAATTAGCCAATAAATGGGCTATCGTCTTTTCAATATAAATTATTGCAATATTCAAATTGCAATATCAATGAATTACAAAAATTCATTTAAGTGAAAAAGAATACTATGCAATAACCTACTTAAAAAAAATGTATATTCTCAAATAATACTAAGAAAATAGTATTGATTTTTATTCATCTTAATATTCAATATTATTATATATGCGCCTTTGTTTAGAGGATTGTATGTCTAATTATTCAATAAATTAGATTGATTGATACGAGTTGATTTCCTATTACGATGGATGGAAGAAAGAATGGATAGTCCAATAGCGGCCTCAGCAGCCGCAAGGGCTATCACAAAAATTGCGAAAATGTCTCCTTTTAATTGGCGACTATCAAATAGATCAGAAAATGTTACGAGATTTAGATTAATTGAATTCAGTATAAGTTCAAGGCATATTAGAGCTCTAACCATGTTTCGGCTTGTGATCAATCCATAGATACCAATCGAAAATAAATATACACTCAAAAAAAGTATATGCTCAAACATCATTAATTAACTCCTTATCAATCTCGATTCATTTCAATATGAGGACAAGAATTGAACCGATTCAATTAATTACAATAGAACAATTACACAACAAAAGAGAAAAAAAAAAAGAAGGTATTTGTTGGCAGTAGATCAGTTTTACTAAATCAAAATTGTGATTCTTTAGTTATTTATTTTAGATTTCCAATTCTTAGAATTTTTACTATTTTGAAGTTTTCTTATTGCCGAGCCATAGTAATTGCACCTATTAAAGAAACTAAAAGAATTATGGAAATGAGTTCAAACGGAAGATAAAAATCGGTTGCTAAATGAATCCCAATTTGTTGAACATTATTTATGAGACCCTGTTCTACTATTTGGTTTGATCTTGTAGTCCAAAGAATTCCATACCATGACGTATCTGGGATAGTAGTCATTAGTGAAAAAACAATAGTTATACAAACTAGTGAAGTGAATCCATCTCCAATAGTCCAATAATTCTTATCTTTAGACCATTCTGAGCCATTTACAAACATTACAGCGAATATGATCAAGACATTTATGGCTCCCACATAAATAAGAAGTTGTGCCACAGCTACAAAGTAGGAATTTAATAAAAAATAGAATAAGGATATACAAACAAGAACTAATCCCAGTGAAAAGGCAGAATAAATGGGATTGGTAAGTAATACTACTCCTAGACCCCCTAGTAAAAGAACAAATCCCCCAAATAGCATAAGAATCTCATGTATTGGTCCAGGTAAATCCATTATGGATAAAAAGAAATTAATAGTATAAAATTTTTCATGAACTGACTAAAACTAAAGGATTCAAGGAAGGCAAAAGGGATTAGGATACTTTTTTTGTGTATAAGCTGTATAGTTAGAAATTATATCACGAAAATCTAGTCTGATTTAAAATACTAAAAAATTTCCAATAAGCAGTAGTTATTCGTTTTTCTTTATAGTTAGTAAAGGAGTATTCTTTTTTTATAACAAAAAGAAAAGAAAAAATACGAGTTTAGTAATCAGTAATCGTTCTGGAATTCGAAGATGGATCTTCGTCTATTTTACTTTTAGTCGAATTTCTAATTGTTTGAATTGTGTAATCTTCCATTATGGAGATCGGTAATCGACTTAAAGCAATTTGATTGTAATTCAATTCATGACGATCATAAGTAGAAAGTTCATACTCTTCAGTCATTGATAAACAGCTTGTCGGACAGTACTCAACACAATTGCCACAAAATATACAAACTCCGAAATCAATACTATAATTAAGCAATTGTTTCCTTTTAATATCCTTTTCAAATCTCCAATCTACAACGGGTAGATCTATCGGACATACGCGAACACATACTTCACAAGCAATACATTTATCAAATTCAAAGTGGATTCGCCCCCGGAAACGCTCTGGTGTAATTGATTTTTCGTAAGGGTAGTGAATCGTTATAGGCAAACGATTTGTGTGGGATAAGGTAGTTATGAAACTTTGACCAATGTACCTTGTAGCACGTATTGTTTGTTGACCATAACTCATGAACCCAGTTACCATAGGGAACATATTCATTCTAAATATCTATGAAAAAGATATGTTTCTTTCTCTTGTTTGAGAGAGCTTTTGCGTTGAAAATATTCTTACTGTTATTGTATTATCTTATTTATAGTGAAACAAGTTGGGAAGAGGTTGTTAATAAGAGATTGCCCAGGGAAATAGGTAAAAGAAATTTCCATCCAAGATTTAATAACTGATCCATTCTCATCCTGGGTAAAGTCCATCTTATTGTGATAGAAATGAAGAGAAATAAATAAGCTTTAGTTAATGTAATAAAGATACCTATTGTCATTTCCAAAATTCCAACTGCGTTATTCATTTGGAAAAAATCAAAAAAGGATATATAGGGAATAGATAAATTCCACCCGCCTAAGTAGAGAACTGTTACAAATAAAGAGGAAACTAATAAATTGAGGTAAGAAACAAGATAAAATAAACCATATTTTATACCGGAATATTCGGTTTGATAACCTGCTACTAATTCTTCCTCCGCTTCTGGTAAATCAAAGGGTAATCTTTCACATTCTGCTAAAGAAGAAATTAGAAAAACTAGAAAACCTATAGGCTGACGCCAAATATTCCACCCAAAAAAACCATACTTTGACTGTGCTTCAACTATATCAACTGTACTTGAACTGTTAGATAATCATAGTCGACGATAACATCACAGTTCCCACCGCTATTCCAAAACCGTACGTGAAACCTTAGCTTCATACGGCTTCTCTATGATCAGAAAAAAGAGAGGACTGTTTCCTTTCGTTATTAGCCCCCGGAGCGTAGATAGAATTAGGTAAAATAAAATAGATTGGAAAGTCCTAAATTAGACCAAAGTAATTCCGTCTGCTAGAATAATAAAAAGCGCTTCTGAATTGATCTCATCCTTTAGATTTATAATATAATAAATTTATTTCTTTGTTCAGTAATAACTTAATCTTGGAATAAAACACTTCTTATAGGAATTAAATTAATAAATGAAAAGATTTGGGTATTAGTTCATAAGGAATTCTCTATGAATATGGATAGAGGAAGGAAATAATTCCAATTTTTTTGTATTGCACTCCACATCTTTTGTCCTACTCTTCTTTCCCCGGGTAGGGGAGGGGGTATTTAAAAAGAAAAAAAAAAAAGGGGTAAAGGGTTAATTCGTTCTTTATAGCCATTTCCTTAACAAGTGAATGGGAACATACTCTGGATCGGAATCCGAAGAAAGTACTACTTGATAATTTCCACTAATTTCAAGTCCTTATTATGATTCCTTTTATGGGGAAAAATCTCTAATATCTTAGATTCCCCATTCCTAATCCTTTATGTACTTTAGTGTTCCTAACCCTTCACTAACTTTTGATGGATTCTTCTTATGATTATAAGTTATAGTAATAACTCGGAATATTCTAGTAATGGAATTCCATATTGCGAATCCTTTATTCTTGCCCGCTTCAAGATATGATGACTAATTAAAAAATATCAACCTTGGGATAAAGAGTTTATACTGCTTATGTTTACTTCAACTTTTTTCTTGTACGTAGGAAATGAGATTTTTTCTTTTTACTACAAATTTATAAGCTGTTTTGTTTCACTCATATAGCTATCTAGTTTAACTTACCAACCCGAATACAGAATAAGAAAAGGAAGATAAATAGTTAATTGATTTTATAGGAAAAAGATCCTATTTTAACGAATCACACGTAGAGATATTGCTAGAACACAAAAAGTTAATGGTATTTCATAACTAATGGATTGAGCAGCAGCTCGTAGACCGCCTAAAAAAGAATATTTATTATTTGAGCTATATCCTGCCATAAGAAGACCAATAGGGGCAATACTTGAAATGGCAATCCATAAAAAAACACCAATACTAAGATCGGCTAAAACAAAATGATATCCCAAAGGGATAACTAAAAAACTTAATAAAATTGATATGACTGCTATAGAGGGTCCAATGCTAAATAAAGGAATATCCCCTCGGGATGGTAGGATATCCTCTTTTAAAAGTAGCTTAGTACCGTCTGCTATAGCTTGAAGCAGTCCCAAGGGGCCCGCATATTCAGGACCAATACGTTGTTGTATCGACGCAGATATTTCTCTTTCTAACCACACAATTACGAGTACCTCTATTGTGATTCCCAAAAGGAGGGTCAAAATGGGTAGAATCGATATGAGTCCATAGACTTCTTTTAATAATTCCAATTTCGAAAAAGAATTGATAGTTTCTACTTCTACCCTATCTATTATCATTTCAACGATCAACTTCTCCCATAATGATATCTATACTACCTAATATCGTCATGATATCAGCCAATTTCATTTTTTTAACTAGTTGAGGAAGAATTTGCAAATTAATAAAACCGGGTGGACGAATTTTCCATCTCCAGGGGAAAAGGCTATCATCTCCTACTAGATAAATTCCTAATTCACCTTTTGGGGCTTCCACTCTTACATAAAGCTCTTGCTTTGACAATTCAAAATTGGGTGAAGGTTTTTTACCAAGAAATCGATATTCAAAATCATTCCATTCGGAATTCTTTGCTTTCTTAAAGCGTCGGACTTCTAAATTCTCATAAGGGCCTCCAGGAATTTTTTCTACCGCTTGTTGAATTATTTTAATCGATTCTCTCATTTCACTGACTCGTACTAAATAACGAGCTAACGAATCCCCTTCTTTTTGCCATTGGACTTTCCAATCAAATTGGTTGTAAGATTCATAAGGATCCACTTTACGAAGATCCCATTGTATTCCAGAAGCTCGTAACATCGGTCCCGATAAGCCCCAATTTACTGCTTCTTCTCCACTAATAAAACCTACTCCCTCAACTCGCTCTAAAAAAATGGGATTCTGTGTAATAAGTTGTTGATATTCAACAACTCCGCGTAAAAAATAATCACAGAAATCTAAACATTTATCGATCCATCCATAAGGTAGATCCGCGGCTACTCCTCCGATGCGAAAGTAATTGTGCATCATTCGCATACCTGTAGCAGCTTCAAAAAGATCGTATATTAACTCTCTCTCTCTAAAAATATAGAAAAAAGGGGTCTGTGCGCCGAGATCAGCCATAAAAGGTCCAAGCCATAACAAGTGAGAAGCTATACGGCTCAACTCTAACATAATTACCCTAATATAGCTGGCTCTTTGGGGTATTTGAATATTCTCCAAGAATTCTGGTGCATTTACCGTTATTGCTTCTGTAAACATAGTAGCTAAATA